ATGATTCAATGGGTTAGGTCCACTTACTTTTTCTTTTGTTGATTTAGAATCTAATCTTTACAATTGATTTGCTTGGACTAATATCAAATAGGAAAATTTGGCGATTTAAGAACCAACTTATCATTATTTAGTATAAATATAATAAATAGAATTAGTATAATATAAAGTATAATATATAATAAATATAATATATAATAAATATAATGAAATAAATATTTAGAATATTAACTTAATTTTATTCTAATTCTAAGTTATTTAGAATTTCTAATTGCTTGAATTTGAAAATTTATTATTAGAGTTTCTTACTTTGTTTATTACAAATATCAACAATATCCCAATTCTCCCTTCAAAGTAAGAATACTGTCGCTGGAGTTTTATGAAAAAAAAAAGGTCAAAGCAAGAAAGAAGCCCCTTATCAGATTTGAACCGATGACTTACGCCTTACCATGGCGTTACTCTACCACTGAGTTAAAGGGGCTCATTTGATTCAATTCCTGAATGAGCCAGCATACAGGTAAGATATATCTATGGAAATAGACTCCAAATCATAAAGTCAATATACATAAAAAATATATAATATAAATATATTAAAAATATAATAAAAGATAATATATAAAATATATATAATATATAGAATATAAATATAATATAATTAAGTATATTTATGAAGTATATTTAACTATATAATAAAGTAAATAAATGAAGTAAACAAACCTATAGTATAGTAATTGATTCATAAACGAGAAATTTGATTTACCTAGTGGGTTTAGACTAAACTAGTGAATATAGTAAAAATAGGTAAAAAAGGTTTATTGATATTGAATTTGATCAATACAATGAATTGTTTCAAAACCGAACCCCTTTGAATTGACCTGACCGCGATCATAACCAAATTAATTTGATTGATACATGTAACTAACAATTCAACACGAATCCATGATATTTCATCGAATCACTGATGAAAAGATTCTATTTGTCCCCCGAACCAAATTCTTAAAAAAATTGATAACTTGTTGATACTTATCCATCTTCTCATTTCTCAGATTTATGGATTTTTCATTTCTTAATTTACCGGTTTAGAGTCAGATATAGATATGCTTATCTATCTTAACAAACAACGGAACGGAGTGATGAATCAATGAATGAAAGCGAAGAAATGGGATTAAGCCTCCTTTTTCGGCGGACCAATCAATTCCCTGAAAGAATCTTTCATATTATTTTTATTCTTAATTTCTATTTTATTTTTTTCTTTTATCTTTATATTCTAATTAAAATTCTAATTAAAATGAATAATGGCGATTAGAATGAATGATTCATGAATCTAAATCACAAATCAAAAAATTCTATGGAATCATATAAAAGACGGAAAAATCTTTCGAATCGAGTCCTATCATTTAGTTATATTGACAATTTCAAAAAACTATTGATATTATGAGCATAGTATGCTGATGATCAGGTAAACGTGCCCCCATCGTCTAGCGGTTCAGGACATCTCTCTTTCAAGGAGGTAACGGGGATTCGACTTCCCCTGGGGGTAGGGTATTACGAAAGGAAGTTGATCGGGGATTCTTACTAAATCTATATCTATAAATCTAGAATTTATTCTTCCTGGGTCGATGCCCGAGCGGTTAATGGGGACGGACTGTAAATTCGTTGGCAATATGTCTACGCTGGTTCAAATCCAGCTCGGCCCAATAATTCACAGATCCGCCATGAAATGATATAACTCCTGGGTTCTGCTCTTTCTAAATGCCTGATACGAAAAAAAGAGTAAAAATTTCTGATTAGGGTTTGGAACTAGAAAATTTAAGATTAAAGAGTAATGGAAAAAATACCTTTTTTCGTTGAAAGAAAATTAATTGATAATCAATTTTCTTTTAATTTGAAATAAGAAAAAGATGACTAGTAATTTGTGCCCTTAGTATATATCCATGTGGGTATCGATATACCACTCGCGTCTATGGTACAACACGGCGATTCCAATCTAAAATAAAAAAAGTCAATAGAAAGGGTTTGAATGAAATCATAAATCATAAAAATATGTATATTGTAACTTTATTTCATTTCTCTGGGATTGTAGTTCAATTGGTAAGAGCACCGCCCTGTCAAGGCGGAAGCTGCGGGTTCGAGCCCCGTCAATCCCGATGGATACAAACAAATCCAATCCAATAAAAAAATACAATAAAACTGTCAATTAATCTCTCCATTTTCTGGAAAAGGAGGACAATATAGAAGAATTTCATTCCCAAAAAAGGTCTTTAATTTCTATTTATTATATTTATTTTATTCGATTTATTTTCGTTTTCATCAAAGCAAATATAAAAATTTCCATTTCTTCACTTAGTACTGATGGATAAAGACCTATGTAGATTAGTACAATTATTAGGAATGTCATATTCCGTATTTCAAGAGATACCCCACCGAGTTTGGCTTTTTTGATTACTCCCGACCCCAGTCCAAAATTGAATCGAGTGCCATAGCTTTCTCGGTAACATATGCACAAATGTAATTTTTATTTGTACGATACAAAATGAATTCCATTTTTTTGATGAAATCTTTTTAATTAGAAAAAAGTATCTTCTTTTTTGGATCCGATTTTGTGTAACCTTAATTACTAATTTTAATTTGAAACAATCTATCTCATTCAAAATCTACACTGAAGTTTTTATATATTATATGCATCCCATTACTAATCCAAGAAAAAAGATCTTTATCTTTATAAAATAAAGATCAAAAAAGGACCCCCCTTAGAGAGGGAATGAATAATCTTTTTTAGGTTTAAGGATTTCTACCGAAGAAAAAACAAACTCTAAAATAAAAGAAGTGAATTCGGTAGCATATTCGATCTTTTTTTTTATACTCTAACTTGTCTTTATCAAACCTTTTTGTTTTTCAATAAGATTAGATTATTAACAAAAAGGAGTTTAGAACTTAACTCTCCTTCCCCTTTTTGCTTCTATTGTTTGTTTGGGTTTGTTTGTAACCAATGTAAGTTAAAGGCAGTTAGATAATACTGATTGTATAAGGAAGCCATTATACAAAAGAAAAAATGTAAAAGAATAATAAATCAAAATAAAATAATCAAGTAAAGAAATTCTCGATTTCATTGGTGGATCAGGAATCCTTTTTTTGATTCGATATGGATAAAAGATCTTTCTATGTTATACTATTTAATTCTCGACAATGAAGCGATTTGATAACTAAGATATTGTTATTCATGATATTGATCCGATTCGATATCATCGAGATGAAATTCATCCCATTGAATTTAGAGACGAAAGATTTATCATCTCTATGGGATTAAATCCCGAGTTATTGTGTGAAGTCTAGAAAAATGAAAGGATGAAATTATGGAAGTAAATATTCTCGCATTTATTGCTACTGCACTGTTTATTCTAGTTCCTACTGCTTTTTTACTTATAATATACGTAAAAACTATTAGTCAAACTAATTAATTTGAATGACCCCCCTTGACTTCTTAGTTCTTAATTAATATCAATAATTAAACAAAAACAAGGATTCCCATTTTGTGAAAGGAAAGAAGCGGACTAAAATCAGCAGTATTCTATGAGATCCGATAGTATGGTAGAAAGAAATCTAGATTTCTTTCTACCATACTACCGGATCTCATCTTCATATTCATATATCTGGATATCCATTATCTATATGTCATATAAATGTCATATAAATAAAGTCTCAATTTTTTCGTTGATTTGTGTTAATTCCAATTAATCTGAAATAGTCGAAAGGCGCCTCTGACTCTTACGATTCTAATTCCTATCCCTAGATTTCAGATTATTTTCAATATGAATCCCGAAATTTTTTAATATAGATATATTAAATTATATCTATATTAAATAAAAAGGAAAAAAAAGAATAGTTTGAGTATAACTATATATATTAATAAAGGAAAACCCATTTTTTAGCATTCCAAAGAAGTAATTGATTGAGCAATTGATAGATTATCTAAGGAAAGGAGTTTTATGAAAACTTTTTTTGATTTTGACTAAACAGATTAGTAAACCCCGCCGATTTTTAATCTTGGAATCATGATATCAACCGAGTCAAGTCAATAAAGTAGAAAAAATATAATATGAATTGTATTTCTCAAATAATCAAACAAATACTAAACTAAGCCTTAAATGCGCAGTATGTGATTTCTTCAAGAAAATATCTTAGTATACCGTTGAAGAACCAATATCTCTATCTTATTTCCCATCAAAAAAAAGAACTTTTAATATCTAATATTTTTAATATCTAATATAAAGAACTACTCTCTTTTCTCTTTGACTTTGAACAGAAACAAATAAAAAGAAAAAAGGGTTGTGCTGTTTTCATTGTCCATATAGAACTCTAGTAAGATAGAACTCTAGTAAGAGTCGGTTTATTGAAATGAAATAGAAAATTTAAGAAGAATTCGGTTGGAACAAAAACAAATGATAGGAAATTGGTATTCCTTTTACTTTCAAAATATGAACGTGGAAATCATTAAAATATCTGTTTGATTATGATTACTAAGGGTATTATTCAGATATTTTTTTATTATTTCTAGAATAAATTACTCCACTCGAATCTAATATAATTTTGAAATTAAGATATTTTGAATTCAATTCTTTAAATTCAATTTAATTGAAAAGTTTTTAGAGAACGATCAATTAATATAATTCCATTTCTCAACTCAATTAGTAGTACCCCTATAGTCCACTTCTTCCCCATACTACAAGTGAAAGGGAAAATGTAAAGACTACCATTAAAGCAGCCCAAGCGAGACTTACTATATCCATGTGAATTATGTCCCTTATCTATATGAATATGACGAAATTTTTCCATTATTGTTCACTAATAATAGTAGAATCGCTAGCGTAGAGTCAAAAAAAGTATTTTGTCCAATACCTTATAATGAAGATGAAACAATCAAAAAAAAATCCAAAGTAGGTAAGTATAAGAAGTTCTTGTATGATTGTTTATGGAACCGGGAAAGATTAAGCACAAAGAAACTCTGCAGCAACGCTTTTGGAAGTCTTACTAAGATGTAAGAATAATAAAAACTAGTCTTATTGCTCTTCATTAAATAAAAAATAGAAACCTATAGAATCAAGCAAGTAAAGTATCAAGAGTCCTTTTCCTATGCATACTTCTCTAAATTGAACAAGTTATATCAGTAAAAGTAAAACGGAATAAGATATTTAGCGCCCTTTTTTTTTTGATCAGGCGACACCCGGATTTGAACTGGGGAAAAAGGATTTGCAGTCCCCCGCCTTACCACTCGGCCATGCCGCCAAGGCGATCGAAAATAGACTAAAATACCCCCCTTATTTTTTTGTAGTAAACCTCTTTTTTACTTGCATCTTGAATCCCATTTTTTTAATCTTAATCCCCTTCCTAAAATAACAAAAAAAGAATACCTTCCTTTTTTGGATTGTATCCAGCCCTTCGATTCATTTTGTTATAGTATGGCGAAACACACATTATCTTCTTTCTATTATCTTCTTTCTATTGACTATTGAAAGGAAAAACGAAATTTGAATTTTCAGTCCATAATTCCGGACAAATTTGAACCATTAACTATTGATTGTGAATTCATGAACGATTCTTAGATTTGAATTTGAATCTCCATTTTTTCCTTAAAAAAAATACTTCTCAATTTCAATTATAACAACAATTATAAGTATATGTAAACCCCAGAAAAGTTATTTTTACACGAATAGCTAATCGGATATCTTATCTGTCTATGATTCCTATTGGAAATTTTTCTAGAGCACGACATGTGCTGTCCACAATAAAACTGCAATAAAAAGAGAGATATATATCGTATATATAGATCATTATATCCACATATCTTTAATAAAGCCTTCTTCTGCACTTCAACATATTATACGAATTCTATTATAAAATAAAAAAAATAGATAAAAAAACTCTTCTGTGCGAATCATTTTTTCTTTAAATAAAAAATGAAATACACGAAAATAAGCTAAGTACTAAAACTAAAATAATCAACTTGAATATTGTTTCGGATTATTGGGCTTCTTTATCTCATCGAAGAGATCAAATCCCGAATACTTTAGATATTTTATTTATTTTACTGATATTTAATTGTATTGGAATATGTAATATCATAATAGTGGGAGAAATTGAATGTGGTAGAAATTGAATCACTTTTTGTTTTGTTATACAAAACAAAATTTCATAAGTCTAAGTTAAGTGGAATTTCCCAATTATTTCCTAGTTGTATCTGTTACAAATTCCAATTTGAGTATAAAATTCTCTTTATTTCTCTGTTTATGCGTATTTCATACATTCCATACCATATTCATATATGGAGTTAAATAAAATTTTATGTGATTCTGTAAACAGAATAGAAATTTCATCATTGCCGGACGATCTATATAATTGAATTTAAAAAAGAACGATCCAATAATGGAATTTTTTTTTTCACTAAATGGAGAAATTCAAAATGCTTGGGGATGGAAATGAGGGAATGTCTACAATACCGGGATTTAATCAGATACAATTTAAAGGATTTTGTAGGTTTATTGATGAGGGCTTAACAGAAGAACTTAATAAATTTCCAAAAATTGAAGATACAGATCAAGAAATTGAATTTCAATTATTTGTCGAAACTTATCAATTAGTAGAACCTTTAATAAAAGAAAGAGATGCTATATATGAATCACTCACATATTCTTCTGAATTATATGTATCCGCAGGATTAATTTGGAAAAACATTAGGGATATGCAAGAACAAACAATTTTTATTGGAAATATTCCTCTAATGAATTCCTCGGGAACTTCTATAGTAAATGGAATATACAGAATTGTAATTAATCAAATATTGCAAAGCCCAGGTATCTATTACCGGTCAGAATTGGACCATAACGGAATTTCGGTATATACCGGTACTATAATATCCGATTGGGGCGGAAGAGTAGAATTAGAGATTGATAGAAAAGCAAGGATATGGGCTCGTGTGAGTAGGAAACAGAAAATATCTATTCTAGTTCTATCATCAGCTATGGGTTCGAATCTAAAAGAAATTATAGAAAATGTGTGCTACCCTGAAATTTTCTTGTCTTTCCTGAATGATAAGGAGAAAAGGAAAATTGGGTCAAAGGAAAATGCCATTTTGGAGTTTTATCAACAATTTACTTGTGTAGGCGGAGATCCGGTATTTTCTGAATCCTTATGTAAGGAATTACAAAAGAAATTCTTTCAACAAAGATGTGAATTAGGAAGGATTGGTCGACTAAATATAAATCAGAGACTAAACCTTGATATACCTCATAACAATACATTTTTGCTACCGCGAGATATATTAGCTGCTGCAGATCATTTGATTGGAATGAAATTTGGAATGGGTACACTTGACGACATGAATCATTTAAAAAATAAACGTATTCGTTCTGTAGCGGATCTCTTACAAGATCAATTCGGATTGGCTCTGATTCGTTTAGAAAATGTGATTAGAGGAACTCTATGTGGAGCAATTAGGCATAAATTGAT